AATTCTAGGAAAATAAAAAATTTTTGTTCTACGTCTTACGTATGTATATATAATCCAAATATAGAATTCTAGAATATAGAAACTATAGATATGATATATGCTTTTGTACCTTCTATACTCACTTAGATATATACTTAGCTTTATACTAACTTTATAATATTAAATCTTTATCTTTATAATATTAATATAAATAATAACAGATACAAATAGTAAATTGAGGTATCCTTTATATGACAACTTTCGACTTTCCCTCTGTTTTGGTGCCTTTAGTAGGCTTAGTATTTCCGGCAATGGCAATGGCTTCTTTATTTCTTCATGTTCAAAAAAATAAGACTGTTTAGATCTGATGGGCCCAACTCTGATCCATTTTTTTTTTTCAAAACTAAGACTTGTATCATAACGCAGATACCTATTTAGTGTAAGAAAAGAAGGTATAACATGCGGCGCTTCCGTCGAAAAGGGGCTCTTTGGCCTGTAAGAAAGATAATATGGGGGTAAAGTAATTCTATCTATTTGAAAAAATCTCAGGATCGCCGGATGGCTTAACTGTAAAATCGGTACATCTATATGTATATTGATGGGATCATACGAAGGGTATTTTTTTTTATTTTAGATCTAACCAATTTGATAAATTACTCTTAAAGGTTCACATCAAAATAGTACTAGTTGATGAGAGTTACTTCGGAAACAAAAAGAGTAAAGTCTAGGGTATTCTCTCAATTCCAATAAAACGAAACCAGATCAAGTATGAGTTGTCGATCAGAACATATATGGATACAACCTATAACGGGGTCGCGAAAAACAAGTAATTTCTGCTGGGCCATTATCCTTTTTTTAGGTTCATTAGGATTCTTATTGGTTGGAACTTCCAGTTATCTTGGGAGAAACTTGATATCTTTATTTCCGTCTCAGCAAATCCTTTTTTTTCCACAAGGGATTGTGATGTCTTTCTATGGGATCGCGGGTCTCTTTATTAGCTCCTATTTGTGGTGCACAATTTCGTGGAATGTAGGGGGTGGTTATGATCGATTCGATAGAAAAGAAGGAATGGTGTGTATTTTTCGTTGGGGATTCCCTGGAAAAAATCGTCGCATCTTCCTCCGATTCCTTATAAAGGATATTCAGTCCGTCAGAATAGAAGTTAAAGAGGGTATTTATGCTCGCCGTGTCCTTTATATGGATATCAGAAGCCAGGGGGCCATTCCCTTGACTCGTACTGATGAGAATGTTACTCCACGGGAAATCGAACAAAAAGCTGCCGAATTGGCCTATTTCTTGCGTGTACCGATTGAAGTATTTTGAGAAATGAGCTGAGAGAGTGAATGCTTTCTCAGCAGTAAGGAAAAACTAAAGAATCCCCCTTTTCTATACCATAACTTAACTGAAGTTTCTTCATAACGCTCATTCTAGTCAAAGAAGACGTATACGTAACGTAACAACCACAAAACAAAACAGTGAATAGATTCATAAGTTCGATACTTTGTAATAGAACTCATGCATGAGAGAAATATTGGATGGCGTAGAGTCAACTAATGAGGTCGGTTCATTAAAAATTCATAGACGAAATGAAAAAATGTCAAAAAAGAAAGCATTCAACCCTCTTTTATATCTTGCATCTATAGTATTTTTGCCCTGGTGGATTTCTCTCTCATTTAATAAAAGTCTGGAATCTTGGGTTACTTATTGGTGGAATACTAGGCAATCTGAAATTTTTTTGAATGATATTCAAGAAAAAAATATTCTCGAAAAATTCATAGAATTGGAGGAAATCTTTCTTTTGGAGGAAATGATCAAGGAATACTCGGAGACACATCTACAAAACCTTCGTATAGGAATCCACAAAGAAACGCTCCAATTAATCAAGATACACAATGAGGATCATATCCATACGATTTTGCACTTCTTGACAAATATAATCTGTTTCGTTATTCTAAGTGGTTATTCAATTTTGGGTAATAAAGAACTTGTTATTCTTAACTCTTGGGCTCAGGAATTCCTATATAACTTAAGTGACACAATAAAGGCTTTTTCGATTCTTTTATTAACAGATTTATGTATCGGATTCCATTCGCCCCATGGTTGGGAACTAATGATTGGCTTTGTCTACAAAGATTTTGGATTTGCTCATAATGATCAAATTATATCTGGTCTTGTTTCTACTTTTCCAGTCATTCTAGATACTCTATTTAAATTTTGGATTTTTCGTTATTTAAATCGTGTTTCTCCGTCACTTGTAGTGATTTATCATTCAATGAATGATTAAAAAAGGATCTACTGATATTAATCCAATTCAATTCTAACGTTTCTTACTTTGTAGTTGTACAGAAGCAAAGCATGTAAAATCATACTTACTCTTTATTTTTCTACCCATCCCAAAGATTTATTCTATATATTAATATTATTTATTCCAGTAAAATTATTCCAGTAAATAGCAGAATTGCGGATAGGGAACTAGGTTAGCGACCTACCAAATTTATTGTAGACATTTTTGGGCTCAATG